TTGCCAGTTCCCTAATAGGGATACACTGGATTGGATACAACACTCGAGGTAGCAACTTCCCAAGTCATTCCTCTTTCAAAAAGTCTTCCATAATAAATAAAGGGAGAAGGTTGTTCGACTGAAGCCCGACCTCTATGATTTGAAATGAGTGCAGAAATTTCCCTTTAAGAGAATGATCTTTACAGAAAAAGAGCCCAGAGGTTTAGTCAGTGTCCTCTTTTATTTTTTCTTCTCGATGAAAGGCTTCCCCAAAAGCACTGGTTTTTCAACCTCCATGGTCTTTCCCAATCTTTTTCTATTACTTACACCTGGAGCCAGCTTAAATTGCTAAAGCAACTCCCGAACCTAATTCCTAAGGTCACATACCTGTCGAATAAAAAGAAAGATCATTTTGATAGTTGGAATCTCCACTAGGGCAGGCATTAATATGAAAAACTCTCCAGCTGGGACATCATCCACGGCTAGATCCTCCTTCGCGTTTAGGAGATCTCGACTCTTAACATAAATCTATGAGCTACAGCTGCGTTAGAGAGAGAGATGTGGAACTCTTTTCTCCTAGTCCGATTAAAGATAGATAAGACATCCGCCAGTGTAATCTTTTTCCTGAACCCCTCCTCCTTGGAAATCTAGCAGCCAGAATTAGCTTAGGAATGCGATTCGTAGCATCTATAATGTAATGTAGTGTAGATTGAGCTCGCATCCGAACAACATCTTGTTGGACAGGCCAATATGGGAAGGGCTTTTTAGATACCTCAGGGTTGTTAACGAAACGAATAAGTAAGGTTCATGCTTGCTATTGATGGTAATATAGCCTACTTACTGGGTAACTACTCCTACGACTATAACGTTTTCCTTCCCAAAGTAACTAAACGAAGTTTGATATAGGAAGCCATTAATGTAGCGAAGCTTTTTGTGTCATATGATCGGTGTTGATCTTCATTCTATACATTCTCTTAGCAACAGCTCAAGTCGGTCGTCTTCTATCCACACATGGCGGATGAAATCAATAGAAATTGGTCTTCTTTCTGTGGAGCCGTTGGCTAGGCTACCTGTGAGGTTGAGGTGAGTGTGGGCAGGGGACGGACATTGATTGAAGGTTGAGTCTTCTACCGGGGAGGAATTGATAGGGCTTACGAAGCGGTACCGACATGGGGAAGACAGATCGATCGGAAGCGTATCATCCCTCCTGGAGATTGAAATAATAGCTGTTATTGAAATGCCACTTTCAGTGGAATAAAAAGATGAAATGAAAAAGGTCATTTCCATCTGGTCCTTCAAAGATCGATCTCTTACTGATGATAATAGCCTATATAAGATAAGGTTTTTCCTAACCCTCCCTTCGCGAAAAGAAGGAGGTGAAATTATTTTTCCTTGAAGCTTGCGAAGGACTTAATGAGACATAGAGCTTCGATCAAGAATAAAATAATTTTAGACTATACCCTCCCCGCACGGAAGAACCAAGCAAGGGATTCACTCCAACAGAAGAAAGCCCAGATATCGAATCTGAATTGAGTACTCGTACTTCGCTACCTTTCTCCGAGCGACTAAGAAGATTAACTAATTGCGTCCGCTAGAGATGCTTTACCTAACAATGACTTTCAAGTGGGGAGTGAATGAAAGTCGATATAGAAATCCTAGGCTCAAAAGCCACATTTTTCGATACCGAAGTCTGCCACAAAGAAGCTCATTTCCAACGCTGGAATGTTGAGTTCCTTCATCAAAGGAAGAGCTACAACTGCTACAACAGCTATATTAAGCAGGAACGCCCTAGGCGACAATGATTGATCCTTCTTCCTTCTCTTATTAGTCGTTGAGTTCGGCGGTTGCTTCGCATACCTCGTCATTCAAATTCTTTCACCGCAAGCAAAGATATAGCAGCTCAGACCCTCTCTTTCTAACAATAAGCCCCCGAAGGAAGAGAACAAACTCAGCTAACTCAGGAAAGAAGGGGATACATATGATACCAGAACGAAAGAAAGATGGGGCTCCTCAAACGCGCTTGCTTATAAGAGAAGAGATTTGCCTTATGATGGAAGGTACGGTACGTAGATAGACCGATGTAGATTCATTGGCTTGACCGTAGCGACACGGATTCCCACTTATGCCACCCTAACATCCAGAGGAAGAAAAACCCAGGGTATGAGAACGACTTTCTCCTATAACTAAAACAAAGGACATTTAGTAGCGAAAAGCATTGACACTTCTGCCTTCTAGGCTAGAACCCTCAAAGCTGGAAGAAAGGACAACCTAGCTCAACTGATTGATTGGTACCGTAGCCCCGCGTGTGCGGTAATGGGCAAGGCAGCCTAAAGAAGAAGATGCTGATAGCGAGTGATTCACTCCTAAAAGTCCATCATACTCTCTTTTCGTGGAAGATGGGGTAGCAGGTCTTTTCTTGTTCTTAGGGGGCGGAGGGTTTTCCTAAGAAGATGGAAGTGCTGGCAATCATAAGGTGTTGCCTCTTCCCCGTTCAGGGGTGGGGAAGACCTTGGTCTAAGAATGAAAGTCAGAGCGAGTTTTTAGTCCTTGTTGAGTCCAATGTAGAGGAATGGCAGCAAGAACACTGGGGCTAGCGTGTCAAAACAACTTCTTCTTGATTGACTTTCTTCTGCGGAAGTAGTAACTAGCAAGGAAGTAAGACCCAATAAAAAGAAGAAGGACAGAGCCAACATTTCACCACTATGAGAGTTGAGGGGTAGAAAGAGACAGCGCATAAAATATCCTCGTGAAGAGGGAACGTAACGATAGGACTTCTTCTTCATAACACAGGAAACGGACTCTTCTTGGAACTTGTACTTCCTTTGTTTAGTTAGTAAGAATAGGCCGGTTCTCCACCTGCAACCCTCGCTCGAATAAAAGGAAAAGAAAGAGCATTTTCCTCGGGAACTCAGAAGGTTTTTCCCTCAACGACTAAAGGATAAAGCTAGGGGACTACAACCTGGATACCCAAGGGGAGGAAGCAGCATACTACTCCCTTATCTTACTCAGACAGAAAGAGCACGCTAAGCACTAGAAGAAAAGGAAGAGATAAGCTACTCCTACTAGAAAGGGACCTAGATCAATAGAAGGAAGGCAGAACGACAAGCAAGAAGAAAGAACCAGAAGACTAGACCCCAACTCAACCATGCCTCTCTTCCACTTAGAAAAAAGACAACGGAAAGACGAAAACGGAAACTTAAGGGGAAAAGACTACCCGGGAGACATGCACCAGAGTGAATGGGGTATCACGCCGCGAGAGCACGTGAGAAAACGAAAGATTGATCGAGAAAATAAGTAGGGGCGACCAAGACAGAGGTCTGTGGGAGGGATACCCTTTCCTATGCAAGAGGGTTTGACGGAATTGAATCTGCAACTGTCTCGCAAACTCTTCCTTCTTATTCTTAGGGGTAGACCCTATGGCAACTCCCAATGTCAGGTCCAACTTCGACTATAGAGGATTACCCATGGACTGAAACTTTCTTTCTAGCTTACTTGATTAGTTGCTTAGCTGGCTTGCTTCTCCTAGCACCAGGCTAACTACTAAAAGGCATGGGCAAAGGGGAATGACTGACTATAGCGCCAGCACTTTCCTTAGAATATCCTTCCACTAGTTTACCCTTACTTCTATCCCAATCTCAGGGGACTTCCTTCAATTCCAATATCCTCACTCTCATTCCCAAGCTGGAAACAAGGGCAGGAGTAGACTCATTGGAGGATAGGGTTTGGCTTACGGATATAAGGTAGGGTAGAATGCTGACTCTTACAAGGCATTGGTTTACTTGAGCTCTGGCTACGAGGGTAGACTTCCTTCCTCTATATCATATCCCCTGGGAATGAGTTAGTCGAAGAGGATTAGCTGGTAGAATGAGTCAATACTGGCTGGCAGGTTAGCGGGTACTACTACAAACCAAGCTGGATACAGCCAGGGGATAGCTGACTCGATAGCTCGTTCTCCTACTCCTATTTCTCATCTTGAACTTCTCGAATTTCTTCCTTCGGCTCCTCCAGCGCATGGTAACTTACGCTCTACAATAGCACGCTCTAGCTCTATCCCAGGTCAGATCTTTTCAGTCTTGAGGGAGAAAGAAAGTACGCTTATAAATCAACATGCTATTTGAAGGTCAGTCCCGAGTTCCAAGAAAGTGGAGATTGGTTGGCTAGAAGGAATATAAAGTGCTAGATATTTTAATTCCATGGTTGAAGTCCCTGTGGATAGGTCATTTTCTATTAAGCTAATTCCCTCATGCTAGGAGTAAACCTAGCCTAAAAGAGCGCTGTATGAGAACGGGCAAACCCTAGCTTCCCTGGGTTTAGATCTAGAATAAATAAGGACTGAGTATACCTACGCTAGAATCTCTTTTGCTATCGGTTCTTACTCCAAGGGGATATATGATCTATAAAGAAAGCGTGCTATCGTAAGGTTCTTAGTCCCTGCTTCTTTTTCCCAGCCTTTTAGGACTCATTCTACCAGAAACCCTGTTCACAAGGAGATAGTAATCCCAGGCCTAAAGGAAGCAAGGTGAGGATAGAAGAAGGCAACCTGCCACCAAGTAAGCCCCTCTTTCTCCTTGTCGGTCTAATTAGTCTTAGATATTCTATCAGGCTTGACTAGACCTACAAGAGTCGGCTACTTAGCTTAGACGGACACAATTTCGGACCTTTGTATTGTGGAGATATATGTACATATCTTTATTGAATCTTTGTTGCCCGATTCTTCGAAGGCGGGTCAACCTCAGGAATCCCAGGGGGCCAATCCCTACTTTCATGTTTGATCCTCTTTCTGGTTCATCCCACGACGCTAGAACGGGTTCAGTGGCCGCTCCTGCTTGACCTCAGATTATGTCTTTCGCAACGTCAAGTAATTGGATAATCTCGACAGCTGGCGCATCTGTTCTGGTCTCTCCTTTTTCCGTTTATTTCTATTTCTATCCCGGTTAGATCATGGGATGACTCCTCGAATCCTTTGCTTTCTTTCATCTCTCTGACAATGGGCTTTTGCCAATCAATATCTTCTGACTTTCTCAAATGAAGGTCGTCTTCGGATTTGACTTGACTTGCTGGGTCCCTTCCTCAGTCAAAGACTGGGGCCAGATTAGTAATCTATCAATCCACCGTGGCTTTCTTTCTCCAACTTCTTAGCCCCGATCTTGGGGATTTCCTAGTGACCAAATTGATATTTCCGTGATAGCTTGTGATTCCTGAAAGACGGGCAGACTGACTTGCTGATGGCAAAAGGACTTGAAGAGTGAGGGCTTTCTCGATTCTCTATTAAAGATAGAATGAGAAGTTGATCCCCGATTCCATTTCCTTAGGCAGGCTGAGGTCGATACTCTTTCGCGCTTGGTGGCATCTTTCTGTCATATCGTGAGGGCTTCGGGTTCATAATGTTCTCAATCAGAAATGAAAGATGAGATGCAGTCACCCATGCTCATGAAGGTCAATAAGTAAAGTCGCTATCTCATATTCCCCCGCTAAAGCGGGTCTCTTTTCTAGTCTTCCCTCTTTGCTTGCCAGTCATAGCAATAGTAGAAACTTCTTCCCCTCGTCCGTCCCCTCGGTCACTCCATTCCTGTCCCGATGATAGAATATCATAAGATAACTAATGGAATCTTCCAACTTCAAATAGCGTATAAAAGAGTGATTTTCCCAGGTTCGAAACTGATCGTAGTAGAAGTAGAGGTGGCAGGGCCAGGCCAGACTTTGAGAAGTCATAAATGCGGCTAATCAAAAGGCTCGGCACTCACCTGATAGGGATCTTTTTCACTTGAACTATGCTTCAAACATCAACTGAGATAACATCAACCAATCCGGGAATGTAGTTCTGAGGGCTTAGCGATCAGAGAAGCGTAGCAGCATCGGCAGAGGAGAACTGAATGCCACTTCTGAGACTGAAACCTCTCTTTGCTTTGATGAAGAAATCTATCAAGAAGGATGACTAGGACTAGCCTTTCTTGGCTTTGTTTCTAGGATCGGAATACAACTCAAACCAAGTGAGCGGCTCGGGATAGAAAGGTTCCAAGAGCTTAGTGGAAAGGTCAAGTGCGAAGCGCTAGTTCCATGCCTTCTACTTAGGAAAGCCCTCAATCTTCAAGCACTGTGCCCAGCGTTGATGAATCTTCTATCAGGTTTGATTTCGACCCTGATGAACCTGGCACCTCTCTTGCAGAAAGCCAGAAAGCAGAAGCTAAGGAAAAGGCATTGGATGGGATGACTCTATCTATGGGCCCAAATGCCACTCAATTTCAAAGGTGAGTAGCGTAGACACTTGACCGATAGGTTGCGGGGCGTGAAGCCAAAGACATTACAAGTACTAAAATGACAAGCAGAAGTAGGAGCGATAGCCACATACTATGATTATGAATAAAAGGCCCTAGCCAACCCCAGTCAAGGGTAGGCGGAAGAAGGGGTATTCTACTCAAAGACCGGTCGGAAAGGGAAAATGCTATCCTGCCTGATTGATCACCGGCGTCGAATGCAATCTTTTAAGCATAGCCTCCTCGATTACCGGCATAGAATGGATGAGCGCTTATGAGTTCCCACTATCGAATCATCTCATTTCCTATTCCGGGCATTGAAAGCTGAAATCAAAAGACATCAAGGCCTAAGTCAGACCAATGATGATCTTCTCTTAAAATAGCAAGAATATCTGGTGGAGGACTCTGCACCCAGTAAGGTCGACACAGTCAGTCAGGAAGATGCTTTCCCACCCAATCGGCCGAAGCATTGGCTAATCTGTTCACCCTTTATACCGACCAGCTGTGGTAGGACATCAGGAGTTGCTGCACATCGCTAACAATAGGCCTCAGACTGCGATCTGTAGACGACTTTTGACTATGAAAAGCTTGAAAGACCTGAGATGAATCTGTTTTCATACATATAAAGATAAGATAGCTGTAGAGAAAAAGCCAGGTCAGAACCTTTCCTAAGTGTAAGTGCATGAGCCTCCGCCATGTCCACCGAAAAAAGGGCGTAAATAGACCCTATTCCAGTTATGAGTAGCCCAGTCAGATCTATACCCACCACTCCAATGTTTTCTTTGTGATAACCTGGTTAGAGAACCGCATCAACATGAATCTTAAAAGAACCCATCTCAGGCGGATGCCAATTCAGCTCCACTTCTTCTTGGTGGGACTAGATCGAAAGGGCGGCGGGTACTTCGACTGCCTTGTATCAGGTGAAGAGAGGGGGTGGTAGGCTTAGTAGGGCTCGAACCTACAATATCACCGTTATGAGCGGTACGTTTCAACCAATTAAACTATAAGCCCTTACGGATCTCTACATGCAATTCGCTCACTTAGGGAAGAGCGGATGGAAAGAGGAGGCCTTTGCTCTATCTGCTTCTTCCTCTTCCCAGGAATGAACAATTGGATCAAAAAATGTTCTATTTTGTGGATTATTGTTTATAGATAGATATAGAATATTATATGTCTATTATTATTATTATTAATAATAATCTAATTTAAGCAAGCGGCCCTTTCGCGACTCAAACAGCCGGTACACTTTCCGGCTCGCAACGGCTCAAACTGGTGGGGGCTCTCTATTTGCTTGCAATGCCGGCTGTTCGCCTTTAGTTAGAAGTAGAGGGTTTTTTTTCACACAATTTAAAAGAAAGTCATTATGGATGAAGTAAGAAAAAGTATATAAGGAGTGAGAAATAAAAACTTGGTTACGAGAACCGAAGGTTAGGCCGACTACTTTAGTAGAGATAGACCTAAAAAAGTTTATTCCTACCCTTCCCCTTTCTGTCAATGTTGCCAATTCTCAGAATACCTCGTGTATACAGTTGTCCAACTACTTTCTTCTTCCGACTTCTTTAGCCACTTCCGCATCTGTCGTATTCGGGAAAGCTTGCTTCGTGGCGGAGCATTTAGCAATGCCAGCAGCCTGGTGAGGGCTGGCTGTCTGAGGACAGGTTAAGGCAGGGCCTGCTGGACTTGCTTCTCATGAGATTGGGTGAGGGAATCGGAAAGGGGCTCATAAACCGGGCTTTTGGGCACACGGAAAAGGGGAAGTGGATAGAGGGTGCTTCTCAGCTAGAGTTGGGGGTGGGGTCGCTATAGTGGCTAGGGTGAGTCTTCCTACACGGCTGGCCGCCCGGTTCTAGACAAAGCTGCGGGGGTTACCACCACATCCTTTCCCGATAGACTCGAAGCTCTTCATAGTCAGGCGGGGTAGAAAATCTTCTCTCAAAAAGAGACAGACCAGAGATGACAGAGGAAGGTATTCGATTCAAAAAATATATGGCAGTCAAAACAGCTTCAGCCAAAAATGGACTAAGGACAGAAGCAAGCTACAAGCATTAGCAACCGCTTTCGTTTAATCTTATGTCAAAGAAGCAGCGAAGAAAAGTCGTTTCACCTCTATTCCCTCTAAAGCTTCTCTTAGGAGAATCCCTTCGCTACACTCGACTAAAGACACCTACAAACTCACTCATAAGGAAACTCATCAAGTAGGTCTTTCGAGCCTTTTGACAAACTAAAGTCCTAAAGAAAAGCAACCCCAATCCCCCCCAGCCCAGGTCAACCCACTCAATATCCGAGAGAGGGTAGGCTTTTGGCGGGCCGCAGAGACGGCGGATAACGTAGCGGATAATACGTACTTGGAAATAAGCGGATCATAGAAAAGTTTTTTCATGCCTTGACTCTACCTCGGTTCGTTCGGAAATCATGGTAGTCTTTTCATGGAGATTATTGGGAACGGAAATGGGCCTGGGGTTAAGAACAACGACAAAACTGCCTTCTGTCTGTTGCCATGGAATGTATAGGTAGGGATTGTTTTATGCTTGGAAAGCCCGTTCCGCGCTCTCTATCCCCTCTTTTTTGAGGTCCCCATGAATCTTTAGTATTCGTCTTCGCTGAATTCCATCCAGCCTTCTTTCATGGATAATCATTAGTATTCCTCTCGCTAGCTACCCTTAGTAAGAGGGGGAGGACTTCACCTTTATTTATCTTTTAAAGAATTGCCTTTACAGCGCCCTATGCTGATTCCCACTTTCACTCTTTTGCCTCGTCAAGTATACGATGGGATTTGGATACTATAGTAAGCTGTTCTTAATGGGCTTAGCCGCCGTTCAGCAGTGGAATATTCCCATGATATAGTCGCTCAGTCATTTTTGAATTATTAGTCCAGGATATCCGAAATAACATCTATAAAGAGTTGCCGGAACCGGTGCTAGACCAAAGCATGGGCTTTTTCTTTCTCAATTGATGTAGTAGTTCAGTGAGAAATCTCGTTCCTAAACTTGTTGTTACTCGTTTAGGGCAACAAAAGCTTTTTGAACTTTTTTCTTCCGCTACATTCCTATCATTCGTTCTTTCCTTCTTTCTTGCTGTAGGCTTTCATACCAATTGATATGGATCGTTCCCAAATGCTACCTCTTGGGCTAACTCTTCCGATGCCTTTTATTCTTCATAGTGATCTTCCTCTACCCGCCGAACCACAGAACCGCTACCTCTCGTCCCTTATCTTCTTATCTGATTTACTGTCCGTCCCGTTACGTTACCTCTATTTTTAGGGATTATGATTAGCAATTGGCACACCATAAAGAATAGGCTTTTGGCTGAAAAGAATCATAGCATTGCCTCGGTATACAACCAACCATTCCATATTCATTGCCTCCTCGTATTACATATTCTACAAAGTAACCAGATCTCCTCACTCGAGTTCTTTGCATTGAGCTCGCTCGGTTCGTCTGTTCATTGGAGGAAAGCGTTTATGGAGCTTCATGTATCAGCTCGCTGTCCTTCTGTCTCTGATCCCCAATATGAGTGAGACCAAGATGGCTGACTGGAGTTCCACAAATCAGCTGGTCATGTCATGGCTTCTCAATGCAATTGAGCCTACAATTGCTACCAGTCTTATGTTTATGGCATCGGCTAAACAGGTATGGTCTTTGATTTCCATGATCTTGATTTCATAGGAAATGAAGCTAAGATATTCCAGCTTGAATAAGAAGTCAAAAATCTGAGTCAGGGGATATGACTGTTGCTGAGTACTATACTCAACTTAAGACCATATGGTCAGAGATCTTTTTATATCAACCAGTTCCTTCCTACATTTGTGATTCTTCCAATGCCCAAGGAAAACAGAGGTTATGCAAAAGTGCACTTCTCCTTTTTCACGTAGAGTAGGTTTTCCCTCAATGTAGAGGCCTTATAAGTTCCCTAGGTACTCCCCAGATCGCGAGTACTGATAGATATTGGGTCTACCCATCGGCCTTCTCTAATAGGGCACTCAATCAATCTCCAATCGATCTATCAATCCTTAGATTGAGCCTGAATTCGCCTTTCGAGTTCCTATAACAGAGAGCCAATCGATCGCTCGCCAGTTGCGATCTGCTCTTTCTCTTCCTATCACTAGGTCGGTCCGTCGGATTCTAGTGCTCGACGATTCTATTAGTCTGGTACTGGTATCCTTCGTTCCCGAAGAATTCGAGTCAACGGCAGAATCGATCAATCGCCCCAGGTGTAAGGCCTATCTCGTTTAAAAGTATGACCGCGGTCCTTTCCTTGGTTTAGGAATTAGGGTGGTGTGCTCTATCCGAATTTAAGGTGTGCTCTTGTGAGTGGGGGTGTGTGTTGTGCCAGAAGGGGCGTACCAAGTAGGTGATTCAAATTATTGCATATAGAAAGAGAGAGCCGGAACTTTGGAGAGCTATCTACCCTTAAAGACGGATTGAAAACAATATTTGATTTTGACTATATAGGTTCTTCTTTTCTACCTTTCTTTCTTATCAATGAAGAAGAGAGCATAATGGGTACAGGAGACTTAATTACGAGAGTGGAGTGCTTGCTTGGATCAAGTCGCGTAGCCGCTTTCCTTGCAGATTTTAGGGATTCAATTTCAAAGTTGATTATCTAGGCTTCGATTAGCATGTGTTAAGAATATGATCCTTACTTGCTTGGTTGAGCAAGCCTAAAATCCCTGCTTTAAAAGTTCTAACAAAACAAGCATGAAGCATAACAGAATTTCACAAATGGAGTGACTGCTGACTCTGACTCACTGCTTAAAGAGAATAAATAAGGCGTTACAGTTCCTAATAAATAGAGTGCTTAATGAACAAAAGAAGGGATTTAACGAAAGCCTTAGCTGTAGATGCTCAAAAAAAGAAAAAAACGAATAGAAGAAGGACTTGGACGAAAGAAAGCTGTTTATTTACCTACTGATCTTGCATGGTCTTTCTCAGCACGAGTCTTGCTCTTATAGAGAGAGTCTGCCGCACAGTTTCAACATGAAAGACTATTCAACAAGAAGGGGCAGTAAGAGACCAGTCTTGACTCTCTAGTCTCTGTCCCGTTGCAAGGAATCCTCAAGAAGTCCTCAACTTGATGACAGCATGAGCTTCGGTGCTACTACTTATCATGATAGGAAGGTCCACTCAAAGTAAATATACAGATTCCATTTCAATCTATTTTGCCCTCTCACTCTTGTCTTCCTATAAAACGAATAGAAAATTCGGATCAGGCTATTCTCGCCTTCTTGTCTAACCTAATAAGAACTAAAATAAAGGAGTTTCTCTGACTTTCTGGAACTTACTAAAGGAGGCCTTACCTTGGTCCCGGTCCATTGAGTTGAATGAGTTGAAGCGCCTTTACCATTAGTCTCATCTGAAGCAATTCCCGAATAAGAAAGATTGGCTGTTCTGCTAGCTCTTTCAAGAGTTGGATTAGGTGACTTTTTAGACTAAGCTGGGGGTAGGTGCTCGTGCATGAAAGGAATGGACCTTCTCTTTTTATTGAATTTAGAGCCAACACCCTAACTGTTGGGTTAGCTTCCATGTTTTGAAACTTTTCTATCGGGTAAGGAGTTAGAACAGGCCGAGGCCGAGCCTTAACCAAGCCCTCAACGAAGGAGGAAGCGCGTTAGCTATTCAGTTTTTCTTGCTTTGAATTGCTGGCTTTCTTTTATGAAGAGCTGGTTCCGGGGTAGATCTTTCTTGACTTTACAGAATTAGACTCTCTTTTCATCAGCCTTGAGTTGAGGATTCTGACCTAGCTCGATGACCCCTCTGTGAAGCTCTAGTCCTTTCTGCTTACAGTGCTGATAGTTCCGTGTCTCCAGCCTCTCCTGCTTACCCCTAAGTCCTGTCTGCAGTAGCAGCTTAGCTTCTCTCTTCTATAGTAGACCGAGTAGATGACCGAAGAGCGGACTTCTTTCCAACAAACAGAGGAAGTTTCGATTCTAGCTCTGGAGAAGCGAACTTCAATCACAAAGATTCCACTACACTACTTATTACGTTTACGTCAAACATTCCTATTTCTACTTCTTACTCTCGCACGGATAGAGATGGAGGTCGGGATTCCCTTTCTCAAGACAGCACCGCAGCAATTCAATGAGCGAGACTTGCACTCAATAGTAGAACAATGAAAGCAGTAGTGGCACTCCCCATACTTAGATGGTCCGGGCCAGGCACTCCATATGTGTTTCGGTATTGATCTGAGCACTCGTGTAACTACTAATAAAGCTCGAGGGACCTTTCTTTCTGAGTTATTGGCTACCGGTGTGACTTCTCTTGGTCAGGTCTAAAGGTCTAAGGGGAAGAGTTGAAAGCGGGCCAAGAACAAAAGCACTTGGATTAGCAATGAACAAAAGGTAAGCCAATTCCGGGATTGGCTTTGTAAAGTCTCCTTAGCGATCACCAACTTCACACTTTCGGTCAGGAGTCAGGTGAAAGGTTTGGTTCAAGCGAAAAGGAAGGATCAAGATGAGGTAGATGAGTCTCAGCGCTCTCCTCTACGATTGGTTGACTTCGAGCCTTCGTCCAATTGGTGGTAATGGTAATAATGAGGATTTCGGTCAGTTTGATCCGTCCAGGTAGGAAAGCGCCCGAACTGCCAGCAACGACACTTGAACAAAATCCATGAGTAGGCCAACCTCGTGAAGGGGGGAGGGTCAGTTTGGCTCTTTTCTTTTGCTTGACAGTAGGGAGGGGCAGCCGCTTTCACTCTTTTGCTTGACTGAGGCCGAGCTTGTGAGTAATTGTCCATGGCGTTCCAGCATAAACTAATGATTATGCCGAGTCCGTGCTTGCGAATCTATATGGGTTCTACCCCCAAGCCCCGCTATCGAAGAGAGATGTGGCAGGCAGAAAAAGAAGGGGCTGGCTGTGAGAAAAGTCATGGTCATTCAATCGTGCACATTCCCTCCCGTCTTTCTCACAAAGGAAGCAAGCCCCCCGAATTATAGCAAAAGAACGTGAATTTGAAGATGAGGATTCTGTGTCCAATGGATTTGACCTTCGGAAGGAGACTGACTCTTTCTATTAATTGCCCCCTTCTTTACAGCTACGCACCTTATTCAGCTTTCCAGCAGCTCGGCAAGAATGAGTTGAGAGATAGACCTTGAACGCAGAGAGAAGGCAGCCAGTTCCAAGCTGTACTTCGAATTAATAGAACTCAATGATTACCAATATTACCATCGCTTCGGCCTAAAAGCAAGCCAACCTGAGCTCGCAATAATCCGCCATTTCCTTTGTTTTTTCGGGCTTTTCGTCTCTTTCATCTGATAAAGATGACATGGAAGCTTTCAGCCCAGGTTAAACCCCTCAGTTCACAGTAAATGAAAGACGGTAATCCTTAGATTTTCTATGAATATAATCATTCAAGTGACTAAGGGCCAGCCAGTGAAGTCACAACTCATAAGACAAGATAAGGGCAGTTTGGTAAGCCGAAGGTTGAGGAGAAGCGTACTGCTGACAGAACGGATGAAGGACAGGGGGAAAGCAAATAAGGTGTAGTGACTATTCTTCTGCCTTCACTACTTCGCGGGAAGCATTCTATGAAGAAGGTAAGCCAAGCGGCTCTAGTTAGTCTGATACCAGGAGTTGCTAGGTGATAAGAAGAACAAGAATAAGTAATGAATCGTGAGGTTATGGATGCCGGAATGTAGACTAAACTATCAGCTTCGGCTGCGCCTCGGGAGGAGTACTTAGGTTCAGATCTATAGCTATTTCATCTGTCTCAAATATAAGGTAGGAGCTGTTCGGTAGTAGCCTAGTTCAGGTTGTTTAGTAGCATCCGTTCCTTATCCCCGTTGTGGATAGTTAGGCGGTGGGAACAGCCGAGCTCACTATTGCCATTAGACTCGCAGAGCATAAAGGTGATGCAGGTATTTGCGGGAAAGTGCGGGAAAGAAAGAGGTCATTGCTTGGTAGGAAATGAAGAAATGGAACATCATCCGAATTCATCAGAATCAATATCCACTTTCTAAACCGAGACTGACACCAGTTTACGGAATGATCGATCGTACTAGATAGATAGCCTAGACCATAAACCTTTCATACGCAATTCCTCGATCAAGTCATTAATGCGCAAGAGAAAGCAAGCGATCTATCAGACTAGAGGGAAGTTGGTCTTTCTCCATGACCCACCCCCTTCGCGCAACTTCTCGCGTAAGGCTTTAGCTCGAATGTCGTTCCCAGGGCCTTCTTCCATAGATAGAGATAGGTGGTATTCCCGGATCACGCGTAGAGCAAAAAGGGAAGAGTTAGCTCGTTCTAAAGAAGTACTACTACAGCGAAAGGTTCCGTACCCTGGTTGCTCAAACCTGTTTTACCTTTTGAGGTCTCTTTCAGCTGCGGGGCGGCAAGGCCATGTTGTTCAGTTGAAAGCAACAATAAAGAGGGTATTCGTTACGCTCGCTTTCCTCTAACAGTTATACCCCAAACGAGGGCGCCCTAGCTAGTTTCAAGTTCTCCCAACCCAATTGAAAGTCGTACCCTTTGGGAAGGCAGGAGCGGTATAAAAGGAGAACGCCCGAAGAATTTGATCAACTTGAAGCCTATAGTTGGATCGAGAGGCTTACTTCTTTATCTAATCCCCCGTCTCATTGCTAGTATGCTCCTTCATCTATAAAGCGAAGTCTTCTTTCAATCCTAAAGGATAGTTTAATGAAAGGCAACAACTGTATGGTATTATACTATCTTCTTCTTTGAGGCCCGACCAGCTCTTTCGACGCACTTCGGAACCCTTTGGCTAGAAAGATGGATCGCCTACAGAAGAAGACTAATGTCCAAGACAGTCGTGGATTGATTACGGAGTTCCTTTCCCATCCCATCTCAGTAAGAGAGCATAAGCAAAGAGCTGAAGGCAGGCACAAACAAATAGGGGAAGAGAAAGTGAGCAATCTCAGGGAGCTCGGCTTCTTTTCTTTTTTCCCTTGGCCTTGCCAATCAGCTTGAAGACCGGAGTAGATAGCCGTAAGTACCGCGCTTCCTCTCAATCCACTCTTTCACTTCAAAGCCAATCGATAGCCCGAACTGGAACTTTCTTTGAATTTGACTAAGTCACATCTGACTCATTGGAGTGAAACCTTAGATTCCCTGTCCTCCATTTCTCTTCAAAGTCACTGACTTCCGGGAAGAACGGGAGAGACGACAGATGCTCCTTTAGAACTTCTGATCTCAGTATCCACTCTTAAGCCTGCTTCTCGATAAAGCCTTTCTTCTTCTTAACTTAATAAATAGGTGGAGGTCGACCTGTTAATAAGAAGATCGAGTGCTAGTGCTATTAAGCCGAGGTTTGATAGTCAGCAACTCCTTTTTAGTTTAGCTGCGTAAATACCACCGAGTAATGAAAGAGATCCGAAAAAAGACCACCAAGTCGTGATGAAGCAGATCTGATCCAAGCATCCTGGGCGATGGCCTACCCTGAGACACCAGAAGAGCCAGAAGATTCACCAGGGTTTATTTCAACTAGTGCTCTTTACACGTCAGTTCGAGCCTACAGCTGTCTCAACTTAATGAACTGGACCTTCTATATACGCAAAAAAATAATGCCCTATCATGATGAGTCAACAATCCCAATCGTGAAGTTCCATTATAGCAATCAAATTCTCAAACTTCAAAACCAGACGTCGAAGCAACCAGAGGGGCCCTCCCCCGTTAATAGTATTAACTAAGGGCTTTAGCTGAAGAGAGTACCAAGGACTCTGAAACAAGGCTGGCGAGCCAACACAACTACCTTAACCAACCTGTCCTGAATTGAACCTATCTTTTCTATATGCATTTCATGTTCCATCCCAGGTGACGCAACAATCTATCAAAGAAGCAATCCGTCACAAGACATAAAATGTCAATATCAACTGTTGGACCAGATTGAGTTGGTTTGTCAATCACGAAGCTCCAGTATCGCAACCAGTTACAAACTTCGAAGTGGGACCAAGGTTCTCAGATGGACGGTACACAGGGAATGGAACGAGGTGCTTTGTCTCAAGAAACATCGCAAGATGTCAAAACCATCTAAGGGATCAGTCCGGAGTCTGAAGCCAATGCTGCCAGGCAGGAAGAGTCTAATTGGAAGATTCCCAAGTGAGACGGGGAGGAATCGCTCGATCTACCGAAAACGAATCCTTGTCGGAGTCACCGTCTATAGCGTGTTTTCAGCTTGTCAAGCCTCAGAACTTGACTTTGAATTCGCGAATAAAGTTTAGTCATAGTAATAGGGCTATCAAACTAAGATGAGTGGGAACTCCGGCATTGCCTTACTTACGCTTTTTTATTGAAGCGCACCCTGACTAATGCTAGTAAACTGCTATACCAACATTTTCATTCCAAGTCGAAAGCCCAAATCAAATAGAAAATTGATCACCCGACAGCTAAGCTAAAAACAAAAGGATTCAAAGGCGAAAGTCAAAGCGGAGATTTGAGCATATCACTCACTATGGTGAAAGTTTCTTTTCCGTGGTTGACTCATTTGCAGCTACCAAGGTGGTACAAGCGAGTACGAGTCATGCGCATTCATTCAATCTAGATCCCTTCCGAGGAGCAAAAGCCAGTTCCTCACTCATTCTTCTATCTCTTTCTCAGTGCCACTGCAAGTCATTTCGTGAGAAGTACTCCTTCTATACGTCTAAAGCAAGGGAGTGAGCCTTGTAGCCAAGGCGATCCACCTCTGGAACTACTGAGATTTGCTTTTCTGACAAGACAGTTCTCATCAATTTCATTCCATAATCTGTTTTTGGAATTTCACTGAGAGAGCCTTAAGGCGAATGATCCTATGAAGAGTGATATTAGCAAAGCAAGTTCTTTACTTGCCTAGATCCTTCTATCCCTTCTGCAACTCCTGGACTGAACGTGTAATTGCTAAATCGAGGTGAGTTTAGTTTGACGCTTTGGGTTTGTGAAGTGAGCTCCCTTATTCTGACGAAGAGAAGTTCAACCGGTGGTTTGTACCTCTAAGGAAATGTGGGTCGCCTATCGTCTCGGGACTGAATCTGGTGAGATTACTTTAGTATCTGAACTGCGTTAGCTGATCCATGGGTAGAACCCCCCTTTCTACTTTTGGTGAGAATCTCCCAATAGAATTTGTCACCATAGGAAACAGTTGGAATTGCTCTCCTTCCCATGCGCCTCTACTACTCTACTAGTAAGTAGTTTGAACTCATTTCTATGAGCTTTTGGTTGGCATTGAGGAGCTGGAGGTCAATAATGACCCTCCTATTTTAGCCTAATGCTTAAACTTCTTGTCTGGAACACAAGGGGTATGGTAATCCCCTCAAAATCAATAGTGTTAGGCAACTGATCTCAAGGCTTAAAGACAGACATTGGTATGCGGCTCTAAAGAGTATTCAAAGTACTCCGAATAGGATGTTGGACAAGACTGTGATGAATAAGCTATTGCTGGTGCCGGTACATAAGCCAGATCAACTGGATGAGCTTCAAGCACTCAATCTTTCTCTCTAAAAGGATATGCTTCTCACGCCTAACCACTGGCGATGGATCAATAACAGTATCTACTAATGATCTGACTCGTGCTTCTGGCTACGCTATGGGCTATGCTGACCCAGAGAACCCCACCACCTCTGCTACAGCGGCTTTGCCTTTCCAGCTCCTCGGTGAACCGGATAAACCACTTAGACTTAAGATAAACCACTTAGACTTAAGCGGGGGTCTCCTTCTACTGGTGTTGGATTCTTCGTCACCATACTTGGAAATCCTGAAGCAACCCTTGACTATGCCTGCGCCTCGGTTGGCTTAGAGTTATCCAGACTATCTAAATGCTGCCCAGATGGCTTAGCCCTTTTGCTACACAAGGAGAAAAACCACCCTTCCTTATGGGTCGAGTTTAGTGAAGATTGTCTGCCTGAAAGCAGGCCTTATGGCGTGTTTTTTGCAAGTCAAAGAAGAAGGTGTACCACCCATCACCTGTATTTTGACTTTTCTTATCCAGTCTATTCGTTAATCTCTTTCTCTTCCTATTCATTAGTATGTCACTTCTGGATAGCTAGATTCGATAGCTGCCTACTCTAGGCTTATTATACGGTAGCAAAGGGAAAGCTGTGGAGACGGCAGACTCGCCAGTCAGGCACACCGTGAGGCTGACTACAGCAAACCGGGAGGTTACAATTCCTCTTTTCCTCTTTCCATTTCCAGGGAGTGAATGTAGGAAGTGCAGACGGTGGATCTGGTGTGAACATTCAATCAAAGGCGTCTTTGGGATCGGCAACAGCTAATTGGCTTAGGCGATTCTTGTTGTGGGCCTAGGGTAGGACTCTCTTTCGAGTTTCAGGGGTGAATCCTCATATAAAGGACTCCCATCCCCGGGAAAGTCCCCAACTGGATCAATCTTTGTTGGCTGGCTTGCTTTGCTTGGTTGGTGGATAGGACGAATCCCTGCTATCAATAAGGCTTTGGGATGGATTATCCACTTCGCACACAATGCTAAAGAACATCACTTTGCTTATTTCGAGCGAATGTCAAAATCTCAGAATATGGGCTTCACCAATTGCTTGTGTTTGTTTAGTCACGCCGCGTCTAAGTCTACGGTAAGACTCTGGCTGCCACAACTCTCTCTTTCTTTGATAAGTTCACTTCAATAATTTCTCGTAAGGAATCAAAAGAACTGGAATACCAAAGGGAGTCAAATACTACGAAGATGCAGCGGAATGGTGAGAATGGGAGCCAAGGAATCAAACTTGGATTGTCATTGTCTTATCGTCCTGTCGTCAGCTGCTACAACTAGAATAGGGGGCTAAGCTAATTACTAAGAATAAGTCAGCAGAGAAAAGAAAAAAAAGGGTGGAATGGAATCGGTAGTGAAGCCAGGACGTCGAATGCTACTCTAGAGCCGATTCATAAAGAACCTCGAAATACACATCTGAATTCGGTTCAGTGACAACTTTCTCGACTCAGCATTTTCGGAGGGAAAGTTCCTTCCGGTCTGGGCGAGTTCACGAATCAGATGGAGAGCCACCCATCCTAGGTATGAATCACGTGGACGCTGCAGAGCATCTGCTTAGGAAAGAGTCGGGATCTTCTAATGTACAAAGATCCCCTAAGGTACTTTCTTTAGAAACAGCTCCTACGGATAGGATAGATAGTTAGCTCTTACGTTTAGAGAAAGATTAGACTATACATGGGGTTCCCAAGTCTTTCTAGGGGAAGTTCATTAGACATCTATTCTCCCGAAGGCAGAAGGAAGGCTATGCACACGAAGCTAAAGTGGGTGACGGAATTCGCCAGCGATGATAGGGAAAAATCCTTCTCATGGACTCAAAAAGATAGGTTAGCGACCGGGCGAAAGGTTGGAATTGATTTAGAAGGGCTTGGCCCTACTCTATCTATCGGAATTCGCCGGTTAATATTCTTTCTACTAGACTAGTTCTCCAATAAGAGGAATCGGGGACGGCACTTGTTTTTTATATGAAGACTTTCCCCGCTCTAGAACAATAGTAAGTAGTCAGTATAGCCTGTAGTTGGCCTTAAGCCTAGCTGTGTTACGGAATCGTGTTCAGGTCTTTCCTTTCTTTAAATAGAAAGTCAGAATGTACTTATGCTGTAAGAGAATGGCTTGCCGCGCCCGTCCTTGTTCTAGATCTAGAGAAGAGTCAACCTCGAGAAGAATAAGCATGGATGCCGGTCTTGAACTCCGTGAAGGCTTTACAGAGAACTAGGCTTTTCGCTTCATTGGATAAAGGCGGAGAACACTGGTTTGTAATTCCTTTCTTTGGCTGTCACTGAATTCATCCGGCAATTGATACCGAAAATCGGCCTTTTCAAAAGCATCCTTTGATCCAGCTTTCTC